ACTTACGCCTTACCATGGCGTTACTCTACCACTGAGTTAAAAGGGCCGTTTTATTTAATTAATGAATTAGCCATTTTCCATTATGAGTCTACTGCATCTATGTATGTACTATATATCATATATATGTATAAGAGTTCATTCAGAAACAAGAAATTGGATTTCCCGAAGAAAGAAGTGAAGTCTAGGGTAAAATGATTATTTTCTTTTGGATTTGGAAATATCAATGCAGTGAATTGTTTCAAGACCGATTCCACTCGTTTTGTTTACTTTCTATTTCAGAACAAGATTTACTTGATTGATACATGTACCAATCCGGCATAGGTTCAAGAAATTTGATAGAATCATGTATCATATGAAGGACGAACAAATCAATGAGTGGAAATTGAAGACATGAAACGCGTTTTACCCCCGTACTAGTCACTCCCTGAACTGAAGGAGTCCTATACTTCGTTCGTTATATTTATGTATTATATTTATGTTATGTATAATAAATGTTATTATATAAATATATATGATATATGGAATGGGATAGCTCATTCCTGAACCAAAAATTCTATGGAATTCTAAAAGTAGGAAAGATTCTTCGAATCTATTCATACCATTAGATTATTTATATTGACAATTCCAAAAAACTGCTCATACTATGATCATAGTATCATAGCGTTCGGGCGGGTATGCCCCTATCGTCTAGCGGTTCAGGACATCTCTCTTTCAAGGAGGCAGCGGGGATTCGACTTCCCCTGGGGGTAGGGTATTACGAAAGGAAGTTGATCATGAATTTTAATTATCAATAAGCCTGGAATTTATTCTTCCCGGGTCGATGCCCGAGCGGTTAATGGGGACGGACTGTAAATTCGTTGGCGATATGTCTACGCTGGTTCAAATCCAGCTCGGCCCAACAATTCACCGCTCCATGAGTATGATATAACCAATTTATTTATCCTCTATAAATGACCGGAGCGGAGGAATAAAGAGTTCTTTTTTTTTCTCATTGAAAGTTTCATTTTTATTAGTAATCTTGTGGTTATTGTATTACCACAAGATTACTAATAATCCGTGTCATCCTTACTATAGTGCATATCTATGTGGATATAATATTATCATTTGTATCTCTCTTACAACGCGGCGAATAGAATGTTCGATTCGAATAAAACCAATATTTATGCTGTATACCTCACCGGGATTGTAGTTCAATTGGTCAGAGCACTGCCCTGTCAAGGCGGAAGCTTCGGGTTCGAGCCCCGTCAGTCCCGAACTAGGATCCGATGCATTTCGCAATTCATCTCTTCATTGTCTCTAAAAAGGGAGACAGGGATAAAAATCTCACTCCTAGTGGGGATCTTTATTCTTTATTCTTTTTTTTTTCATTTCTTATCAGACAAATACGGTATAGGAATTTCTACTTCTTTTATTAGTACCGATTGGAGAGAGACATATGTAGATTAGTACAATCGGAGGTATCACTATATTCGGGATTTTCAGAAATACTAGACTGGTCTGGTTTTTTCATTGTTCCTGATCAATGAAATAGAATAGAGTACTCATAGTTTTCCTGGGAGTACATATAAAAATTGTACTTATTTATTGTACGATACACAAGAAACTTAAGATAATTACATTATTTTAAGATTAAACCATCCCTTTCTAGGTTTCTAGGTCCGATTTTTTGTACCCTCAATTAAATTAAATCAATTAAATTACTAATTGGAAAAAATCTATTTGCATTCTCATGCAAATTGCACACTGCATTTTTTATATATGCGTTCCAATCCTTAGAATCCTAATAAAAGAAAAACCAAACAACGCCCCCTTTTTTAGTAAATTTGTTGGAATATTCTATCTTTTTTTATACTATGCCTGGATCCATATTTATCAGACTTCTCTTTATTTCAAAAATAAAAAGATTAGATCATCACAAAAAAACTTAGATTAGAACTTAACGCGCCCTTTTTCTATTTAACTTCTACCATTTTGGTCTGTGGCCAATAGAATACCATACCGGTCATATGATACCTCATCAGATAATTGTATAAGGAAGAGGGCAGATTATAGAAAATAAATAAAAATAAAGAGTAGATAAAGGATGAGAGATTCAATGGGATTTTATATTGTATCAGGAATCCCTTGATTTGGCATGTATAAAAGATCTTCCTATGTTATACTATTCAATTCTTGACGATGAATCGATTTGATAGATCGGCTATTGTTATTCATAATATTGATTCGATTCAGTATCATCAGGATGCAATTCATCCTATTTAATTTACAGGAGTCAAATTTATCATCTCTATGGGATTAGATCCCGAGTTATTGCGAAGAAAAAAAATGAGATTATGGAAGTCAATATTCTCGCATTTATTGCTACTGCACTCTTCATTCTAGTTCCTACTGCTTTTTTACTTATCATCTACGTAAAAACAGTCAGTCAAAATGATTAATTTGAATGAAACTTGACTTTTTAGTTCTGTTCTTATGAATTATTAAAGAAAGGAAAGGGATTCAAACTCCAAGTCTTAAATAAAATGATTGGACTGGAATCAACAGTATTGGAGATAGTATGGTAGAAAGAACTATATAATATAAACCTTTCTACCACACTATCGAGTATTGTACACTATATATTGTACACTATATATAATATATATATTATTTTATTATTTTTATTTTTTTAACAGTTACATACAGATATAGGCTTGATATAAATTAATCTACAATATTAATATACATATAGTATATTAATATAGCACTCTATTTCTATTTCTTTTTTTTTAGTATTCCAAAGAAGTCATTGATTGATCCCTTAACAAATGATCCACGGAGCTCTATCGTAATTTATTGGGACTTGGAAAAGGAGTAGTAGACTCGCCTATTTTTAATGCTTAAACATGACATCAGATGAGTCGATAAAGCATAAATAAAATTTATATATTTATAGGAGTATAAAATGTTAAAAAGGTTAAATTGCGATATGTGGATCACTCAAAGTCAAAGCAAGCAAGATCCTATTTTGTTTTGTGTAAAATCTATTTGGAAACCACTAGTAGTTTCCAGTATAATTTTGCAAGAGAGATATTTTGATTTGAAAATGCTTCACGATCAATTAAATTAAACAATTGATACAATTCAATTACTCAATTAGTAGTACCCCTAAAGTCCACTCCTTCCCCATACTACGAGTGAAAGGGAAAATGTAAAGACTACCATTAAAGCAGCCCAAGCGAGACTTACTATATCCATGTGAATTATGTCCCCTATCTTTATGAAGTGAAGGAATTCTTCCTTTATTGATTACTAATCATAGTAGAATCGATGATGCAGAGTCAAAATAGATTCTGACTTAAAGCTATTGATGAAGCAATCCAATGAAAATGAGTCCACTCGTAACAAGTTCCTTATATAATACTATTACTATACGATTTCTGGTGGAATCTGGAAGCATTAAGCACAAATACGATACAATATCAAGGGGACACTCCTAGTATTGCAGGGTAAGGTAATTAGGAAGACTATAAAGTCTTTCCTAGAATCCCTTCTTCAATCCTAGCGTCAAAAAAGGAGAGTCCTTTAGGATGGATACCAAGATTTACAATCTCTTACTTTGACTTTCCTAGTTCTGAATCCCAGAACTGACTCTCACTAGTTATTTGATTTATCAATTGAATCAAATAACTAGCCCGAACCAATCATGAAATTCAAAATAAATAAGTGGGGGTTGCTTTATTCCTATTGGTACCGCTTTTGGCCACCCCAAAAATCTATTGCCTTTCTTTCGGTTGGGCAAGAATTCGTCAAGTTAAATTTAGATCAACAGGATGGATAAGAAATCCCGAGTCTTTTGTTGATCAGGCGGCACCCAGATTTGAACTGGGGATAAAGGATTTGCAGTCCCCCGCTTTACCACTTGGCCATGCCGCCAAAACCAAAACGATAGAATACAAAAAGAAATATTCTACATATTCCATCTATTCTCTTTTCTTTTCAAATCAGAATAAAAAAAAAAATATATATATATATTTATATATTTCTGACGGAAAAATTCAGGGCAAATTGGAACTACAAATTGGAACAATTAACTACTTACTTTGAATTAATGAAGGGTTTGTTTTACATTTGTATCTCAAATTGTGTTTATTTAATGTTTAATGAATGGCATAAGAAAATAAAATTGATTTACGACTAATCAGTATTAATTATTTTCCATAAAAAATCCTTTAGAATTTCAATTATAACAATAATTATGTATATATGTAAACCCCAAAACAGAAATTGTTACATAGATACCGAGTCAGATATCTTATCTCTGTATCTCTATAGAGAATCGTCGTGCTTTATTTTTTTCATTGACTCTATTGAATAGAAAAGGAAAAATTATGATATAGCACGCCTTATGTTGCCCCAAGTGGAACTCCGATAAAAGATGGAATATACAAATAGCCAAAGCATGTACTTATACAACTCCTATTACGCATTCCAATCCTATTCTAGGAATTCTACTACCAAAAAGAATTCGCAAATTCCTTTTTTGAACATTAAATTCAATTTTAAAATAAAAGTAAACTTTATACTGATACTGTTCCTGATTATATTATTATGTCTTTATCTCATTCATGGAGAGCAGATTAAATCCGTAATCCATTTATTTTGGTACCCAATCTGATCGTAATATCATAACATAATAGGTAAAAATGGAATCATTTGGATATTCTATACAACAAGACTCCATACATAAGTCTAAGTGGCATAATTTTTTTCCAGGAATATTTGTTTTTTCTCAATTCATTTCTATTTGTATCTGTCGCAAATTAGAATTTGCGTCGAAAATCCTCTTTATTCCTCTGTTTTATTCCTCTGTCTCGTCTCCGTTCATACGTATAAAATATATATATGGAGTTGGCTAAAATTTCATGTGATTCAGTAAACAGAATATACATTCCATCATTGCTATATCGATCCATATGGTTCGATGAAGAGTGAGCCAATAATGGGATTTTTTCGATAAA